ATTTCTAATTTATAATATTTTATAATAGAATATATTTCTAATATAACTTATATAACTTAACTTATAAATTGAAAAATGAAAATTAATAAAAAGATTAATACATAAAATAAATACAATAAGAGATAAGAAGAAATTCGGCCACCCCCTATATATTTTATACCCTCTCCGACAAAAAAACTTGTAATACCGACTCCATTTGTAATTCCATCAATTACTCGTCTATCAAAAAAATAAGTTAATTGAGCTAATCCTCTTATACCGTTAGTTAAGGATATTTCATAAAAAGCATCTATGTAACCACGATTATATGACCAATCATATATCACATTTATTATTTTTTCCCAAATAATTTTATTAGGAACACTTTTAACAAATGAATTTCGGAAGTTCAAATTTTGTAAAGATGAATAAAAAGGCTTATATAAAAAAGACGCTATAAATATCCCGAGATAAGCTATACTCAATGAAAAACTTGCATTTGTCACAAATTCATACCAATCGACAGAATTATTTGAATTTTGATGTATTATAACTGGAGTTAACAATTTGGATAATATGTCCAAATCCATTCCTTGTTGATTGAAAGGAATTCCTATGGCCCCAACGAACAAAGTAAATATGCCTAATACAAGCATAGGAAATAGCATAGTAGTATCCGATTCATGGGGATACAAAAAAGTGTTCTTAATACCAAAATGCGTAATAGTAATAAAGGGCCGCCTCATCTTTCTTACATTAATATCAATTGGATACGTCTTCTTCAACAAAAAAGAAATCCTTTCATTATTATTATTCATTGTTAATAAAGATAATAAACGAAATCTTTTTTGAATTCTTTTTTTCCCTTCTATATCTTTACCCCATAGAGATATTGAATAAAACGAGTTATTTGTTTTGCCGCTGTAATTTTGAAAATGAACATTTAAATATCCTTCAAAAGTAAGTAAATAGATCCGAAACATATAAAATGCAGTTAATCCTGCTGTGAAAAAAGCTATTATTGCAAAAATCGGTGAATACAACCAACTATCATTAAGAATTTCATCTTTAGACCAAAAACAGGCAAGAGGTGGAATACCACAAAGGGAAAGTATACCTAAAAAAAAAGCAGTTTTTGTAATCGGCACATGTTTTGTTAAACCACCCATAAGAACCATATTCTGACTTTTATCTGGAGAATACCCAACAATCGCTTCCATTGAATGAATGATTGATCCGGACCCTAAAAACAACAATGCTTTCGAATAAGCATGAGTAATCAAATGAAATAAAGCAGCTCGATAAGACCCAATACCGAGAGCTAACATCATATAACCCAATTGAGACATTGTAGAATAGGCCAAACTTCTCTTAATATCTTTTTGAGCAAGAGCTAAAGTAGCTCCTAATAGTAATGTTATTATACCTATCAAAGCTATTATATTCATTATGTAAGGTATAACTATGAAAAGAGGAAGAAGCCGAGCTACAAGAAAAATTCCTGCGGCTACCATAGTAGCAGCATGTATAAGAGCTGAAATAGGAGTAGGTCCTTCCATAGCATCAGGTAACCATACCTGAAGGGGAAATTGAGCGGATTTAGCAATTGCACCAGAAAATAATAGGAGGGCACACAAAGTAACAAATAAAAAATTAACTTCATTATTATAAATCAAGTTATTGAATATCTCAAACAAATCCTGAAATTCGAAACTGCCTGTTATCCAATAAAGACCTAAAATTCCTAATAATAAACCAAAATCCCCTACACGATTAGTTACAAACGCTTTTTGACAAGCATTCGCTGCAATCGGTCGTGTGAACCAAAAACCTATTAATAGATAAGAACAGACTCCAACTAATTCCCAAAAAATATAAATTTGTATCAAATTAGAACTAGTCACTAATCCCAGCATTGAAGTATTGAAAAAACTCATATAAGCAAAAAATCTCAAATATCCTTGATCATGAGACATATAATTGTCACTATAAATAAGAACCATAATTCCAACAGTAGTAATTAAGATTGACATAATAGAAGTAAGTGGATCGATCAAGTAGGTGAACTCTAAAGAAAAGTCATTATTGATGGTCCAAGACCATACATATTGATAGATATAACTGTTATTTATTTGCTGAATAGGCGGATTGGCTGAAAAAATCATAACTATACTTAACAATAAAACACTAGGAAAAGCCCACATGCGGCGAAGATTTTTTGTTGCCTTCGGGAAAAGGAGAAGTCCCACTCCTATTAACATAGGAATTATAACTGGAATGAAAGGTATGATCCATGAATATTGATATGTATATTCCATAAAAATAAATAAATAAAAATCTTTTATTTTTAATTAACTGTTTCTGATTCACCAGCTCTTATTTTTTTTTTGAAAGGAATCAGTTAATAAAAAAATTAAAATATATAAAACTAAAATAAAATTTGATATTCTTAATTATTATAAATTTTTTCCAAATACTTCAAACAAAACAAGATATTTCAAATCAAGAAGTTTGAATTGGTCAAATGAGATGACCAAGCTACTATTGAAAAATAAATACTTACTCTTTTTTTAAGTAAGATTTTATGAAGCTACAAAAAATAAAGATTTCAATTATTATTACAATTTACATAATACAATATTTTAACAATATTTTAATCTCGGGAGAGGGTAAGGACAAATAATTACACCAAAAAGAGTATTTTATTTTGATATGATTCATAAAAGACAGACACAGTCCATACATAACTTAACTCAAGGAAATAAGAGCTATTTTTTTTAGTTCGTTTATTCAGAATCATTAACCAATGCAGTTTTGAATTGATTGAAGGAATTACTAAAATAAAATGACTTTTCTTTAGAAAAAAATGATGTATACTTTAACACATTAACTGCGAGTCTCATTTGAATTTGAAAATTTTAATTAGGTGCACTCTTTTTCGAGTTTGACTAATTAAGCAATTAAAAAAAAAAATTAAGGGAATTAAGGGTTGGTTTCTTAAACTTTTTGATGTATTTTATTACATGTATAAATATAGCACGATGAAAATAAACAATAAACAATATAAAGGAACAACCACTTTGGTTTATATTTTTTCTTTTTTTATGACGAGAGTCTAATTTAGACTATAAATAGATAATTAGATAGTAAGTAAAGAACAATTGGTTTTGAACAATAGATGTCTTTCACATCCAACTAGAGAAATGAATACTCTATCATAATTTTTTAATGGCAGTTCCAAAAAAACGCACTTCTATATCAAAAAAACGAATTCGTAAAAATATTTGGAAAATGGAGGGGTATTGGGTAGCATTGAAAGCTTTTTCGTTAGCGAAATCTCTTTCTACAGGGAATTCAAAAAGTTTTTTGTACAATAAGAAATAAATAACTAATTACTGGAATAATCTGAATCTATCTCTGACTCTAAAAAAAGTCTAGTTTCATTTTGAATTTCGTTTCTAATTTTTTAATTTATATATAATAATTATACTTAAAAACTATAAAAAATAAAAAAAAAAGTAATGATTCCCATTCCTTAATGTTTTGAATGGATAAATATTAAATTGAATTCGTTTTGCCATTATGTTATGTAAAATAATTATTATTTTGTATACTTAATACTTAATTTTGTAAAATGATATTCTTTTTTGTTTGACAAAAAAAAGAATAAATACAAGATATAAAGTTTCAACTGTCTTTTTAGTAAAGTTTTGTCTTTTTTATATTTATTTATTATATTTATATAATATATATATACTATTTTTTATAGAACAACAAATATAAGATCTTTAATCCAAATTCAAATTAATGAGTTGTTGAAACTCATTTTTTTAGTTTCAAACTTGTTTTGTAATTTTCTGAACAATCATTTTAAACAATAATTATCAATATATATATACTCCTTATCCTTATATATACCTTATATACCTCGTATAAAATATCCATTGATAAAAGCTTCTTGTCCCATTTAGGTGGATATTTTATACGAGAAATGTATCAATTTTGGTCATCAAAAATAAAAAAAAAAAATGGATCCTATAGTTGCTTGGGCTGGGGAAGATAGATCAATATATGTATTAAGTATTCATTTTTAACGGGTTATTCTAATTTGAAGTAGGGTCCAATTACGATAGAAATCGAAACTCTTTTTTTATATGATACGCTCAATACCCAACCCAATCCCAATTTAATTAAATCAAACAAATAATAAAAAATAAGGATTATTATTGGAAATACGTTTTAAATCACTATTTTTTAAACGAGTTTTTATTCATCAATTTCTTTATTCATAAATTGAAATGTTTCCTATAAAACTAAAAAATATTGAATGATTGAGTACTTTAACCTAGACGATTAAATAAGAATAGGTTATTATGATTTCGAACAAGCCGCTATGGTGAAATCGGTAGACACGCTGCTCTTAGGAAGCAGTGCTAGAGCATCTCGGTTCGAGTCCGAGTGGCGGCATGGCATCTTATAAAAGAGTAAGTCCTATAATAAATTCAATTCCCGATTTCCATTCCTATAATTTTGAGAATCCCCCCCCTTTTTTTATTTATTTTATAATTTTTTTTATGATATTTTCAAGTTTAGAGCATATATTAACTCATATATCCTTTTCGGTTGTTTCAATTGTAATTTCAATTCGTTTGATAATCTTATTAATTAATGAAAGCGCAGGACTATATGATTCATCAGAAAAGGGCATAAAAACTACTTTTGTCTGTATAACAGGATTATTAGTTACTCGTTGGATTTATTCGAGACATTTACCCTTAAGTGATTTATACGAATCATTCATTTTTCTTTCGTGGAGTTTGTCCATTATTTGTATGGTTCCGTATTTCAAAAAAAATAGAAACCATTTAAGCGCAATAACCGCGCCAAGTGTTATTTTTACCCAAGGCTTTGCTACTTCTGGTTTTTTAACTGAAACGCATCAATCCGTAATATTAGTACCCGCTCTACAATCTCATTGGTTAATGATGCACGTAAGTATGATGGTATTGGGTTATGCAGCTCTTTTATGTGGATCATTATTATCAGTAGCTCTTATAGTCATTACATTTCGAAAAGTCATAAGGGCTTTTGAGAAAAAGAATAATGATTCATTTTCATTTGATGAGATCCAATACATGAATGAAAGAAACAACGTTTTATGGAACATTTCTTTGATCTCTTCTAGGAATTATTATAGATCTCAATTGATTCAACAATTGGATCATTGGAGTTATCGTATTATTGGTATAGGGTTTCTCTTTTTAACCATAGGTATTCTTTCGGGAGCAGTATGGGCAAATGAGGCATGGGGCTCATATTGGAATTGGGATCCGAAGGAAACTTGGGCATTTATTACTTGGACCATATTCGCGATTTATTTACATATTCGAACAAATAAGAATTTTGAAGGTGTAAATTCCGCAATTGTAGCCTCGATGGGATTTCTTATAATTTGGATATGCTATTTTGGGGTCAATCTATTAGGAATAGGGCTACATAGTTATGGTTCATTTACACTAACGTCTAACTGAAGAAAGGACCTAACGAACACAAGCAAACATGGGACAGCATATATATATAAGAAAACATTGTGTAAGCCTTCGAGAACCTTTTGAATCAAAGTAGTGATTCAAAAGGTTCTTACAAAGGCCAAACAAATCTGGTTAAAAGTCTAATTCATTTTTTTATTTTTAACTTAAGTTTAACTTAAACTTAAGAGAAGAAAAAATACTTATTATTTTATTGTTTTTTTTTAATTGTACAACGAATTTTTTAAAACATCCTAATATTATTTATTATTTATTATTATAGTATAGCATTAGTATAGGATTGCTGTTTGATTTTTTATTTTATTCATAAAAATTATCTATAAAAATAGATAGATATAATATCTTCGACCTTGTCAACTGATAGTGAGAAAACGAAATCCGGATAAATACCAATACCTATTACTGGTAAAAGGATAGAGATCGAAACAAATAACTCTCGCGGTCCAGAATCAAAAAAATAAGAGTTTGGAGCATTAAAAAACTTGTATCCATAGAACATTTGGCGTAACATAGATAATGAATAAATAGGAGTTAATATCATTCCAATTGCCATTACAAATGTAATTAGTATTTTTGTTATTAAAAAAAATTTTTGGCTGGTAATTAGTCCCAAAAATACTATTAATTCTGCAACAAAACCACTCATCCCCGGTAATGCAAGGGAAGCCATCGATAAGATACTGAAAGTCGTGAATATTTTTGGAACCGGGATCGCCATTCCGCCCATTTCGTCGAGATAAACAAGACGTATTCTATCAAAACTCGTTCCCGCCAAGAAAAAAAGTGCAGCGCCAATAAAGCCATGAGAGATTATTTGTAAAATGGCTCCATTGAGGCCCATATCACTTATAGAGCCAATTCCTATAATTATGAAACCCATATGAGATATGGAGGAATAGGCTATTCTTTTTTTTAAATTACGTTGACCGGGAGATGCTGAAGCTGCATAGATTATTTGAATTGTGCCTACTATAATCAACCAGGGAGCAAATAGAGAATGAGCGCGGGGCAATAATTCCATATTAATCCGAACCAATCCATACGCTCCCATTTTTAATAAAATTCCGGCTAGAAGCATACAAGTACTGTAATGTGCCTCTCCATGGGTGTCTGGTAACCATGTATGTAAAGGTATAATTGGTGATTTGACAGCAAAAGCAATAAGAAATCCAATATAGAATATTATTTCCAGTGCTACTGGATAAGATTGATTCGCTGATGTTTCAAAATTTAATGTTGGTTCATTGGAACCATATAAACCGATACCCAGAACTCCCATTAAGAAAAAAACGGAACTTCCCGCAGTGTACAAAATAAACTTTGTGGCTGAATACAAACGTTTCTTTCCCCCCCACACGGATAGAAGTAGATAAACGGGAATTAATTCTAACTCCCACATGATGAAAAAGAGTAAAAGGTCTCGAGAAGAAAATGATCCTATTTGGCCGCTATACATTGCTAACATCAGGAAATGGAATAATCGGGAATCTCGAGTAACCGGCCGAGCCGCTAAAGTAGCTAAAGTGGTGATAAATCCTGTCAGCAAAATAGGTCCTATAGAAAGTCCATCTATTCCCAATCTCCAGTAAAAATCAAAAAAATTGATCCATTTATAATCCTCCGTCAGTTGCATTAATCGATCGTCCAATTGGAAATGATAATAGAAGGCATAAGTTATTAGAAGGAGTTCCAGAGCACATATGAATATAGTATACCCCCTTATTACCTTATTTCCTCTATGAGGGAGAAAGAAAATTAAAGAACCCGCGAATATTGGCAAAACTACCACTATTGTTAACCAAGGAAAATAATTCGTAGTAAAAACAAGATACACTTGGGCCAGAAAAATCCGTGCTCGAAAAAAGATATTCTATTTTTTTTTTATTTTCTTTTTTCGAGCAGGGGGATTTTTGTCGGTAAAAAAAATGAATGTATTCAGGTGGGATTTGTGAAAGGAATCAATAAGCTAGGCCCATGCTTCGAGTTGTTTCATGCCATAAATAAACTCGAACACTCAAGTAATCCGTTGGACAGGCGGATTCACATCTCTTACAACCAACACAGTCTTCTGTTCTTGGAGCAGAAGCAATTTGTTTAGCTTTACATCCGTCCCAAGGTATCATTTCTAATACATCTGTGGGGCAGGCTCGGACACATTGAGTACACCCTATACACGTATCATAAATCTTTACTGAATGTGACATTGGATATATAAATTTTTGAACATCATAAGTTTTCGATCTAGTAAACTTGTAAATGAATTATACATATATTTAGTATTTAGACACCAGATGAATCAATGATTTACCAGAATTTTTATAATTAATCTGCTTCCGGATCGGCTCATGCGAGAGGTCCAAGATCCTTTGATTTATTGCATTTTTTGTAAACACGATCAATACATTATGTACCATCCATGTTAATTCGACTATATAAATATTATAATTTATATGATTAATACTGCTTATTAATACAATACTACTTATTCAACAAATTTGATTGATTGATACGAGTTGATTTTCTGTTACGATAAATTGCGGAAACAATAGCTGGTCCAATAGCTGCTTCAGCGGCTGCAATAGCTATAACAAAAATTGAAAAAATATTTCCTTTTAATTGGCGACTATCAAAAAAATCAGAAAATGTTACAAAATTTATATTAACTGCATTCAGTATAAGTTCAAGACACATAAGGGCTCTAACCATATTTCGACTTGTGATCAATCCATAGATACCGATAGAAAATAAATAGGCACTCACAACAAGTACATGTTCGAGCATCATTGACCAACTCCTTATCAATTTCGATTTATTTCAAGATAAAAAACAATTTAATGGGTTCAACTGACTAGATAGAATATAAAAAGTTTGGTAATAGATTGAATAAAAGAATTTCTATTTATATTTTATACATAAACAATCTTCAAATAAAATTGAAGTGAGGGGAAATGGATGTGATAACACAGAACAAAGTTTAATTTGTATTTAGGTTATTAGATTAGTTCGAAAGATTTCTTACTGGCGAGCCACAGCAATTGCACCTATCAAAGCAGCTAAAAGAATTATCGAAATGAGTTCAAATGGAAGAAAAAAATCTGTTGATAAATGAATTCCAATTTGTTGACTGTTACTTATCAAATCTTGCTCTATAATCTGGTTTGATCTTGTAGTCCAAATAATCCCGTACCATGACGTATCCAGAATAGTAGTCATTAGTGAAACAAAAATACCTGTACAAACCAACAAAGTAACCCCCTCTCCAACGGTCCAAAGATTAAAATCTTTGTAATATTCTGAACCATTCATGAACATGACAGCAAATATGATTAAAATATTTATGGCCCCCACGTAAATAAGGAGCTGTGCGGCAGCTACAAAATGAGAGTTTGATAGAATATAGAATAAAGATATACAAACAAGAACCAGTCCCAACGAAAAAGCAGAATAAATTGGGTTGGTAAGTAATACTACTCCTACACCTCCTAATATAAGACTGGATCCCAAAAAGACTAAAAGAAAATCATGTATCGGTCCGGGCAAATCCATTATATGTAAAGAGATAAATAAATCGAAATTTTTTTCATGACCTTATTGACCTCACCAGGAAAAATTTTTTTCTGAAAAGTTCTTATCTTAATTGAATTAAATCTAAATGCTAAGGAATGTGAATTGATGTAGGTATAGTTCTTGGACTAATATCATTCTTTATCTTAAAGAGTGGTTCGAAACTATATATATTTATATTTAGATTTCTAAATGATTACAGATATATTCATATTCAGAGATTTTCAATCCAAATTAAAGCACAAACCAACTAATCAATAGTTGAAATTTGTAGTTAGTGACTAAACAAAATAAACAAAAGAAACGGCATTTATTTCGATCAAAACGGAAACTTACTAATTGGAAATTACTCTTTATCTTTAATCAAAGGATTTACTTATATATCTTTTTTTTTATTTACTTATTTTTTTTTAGGTGAATTAAAAATTGTTCGAATTGTATAATCGTCAATTACTGATATTGGTAAACGACCCAAGGCAATTTGATTATAATTCAATTCGTGACGATCATAAGTAGAAAGCTCATATTCTTCAGTCATTGATAAACAATTTGTTGGACAATACTCAACACAGTTACCACAAAATATACAGATTCCGAAATCAATACTGTAATTAAGCAACCGTTTCTTTCGAATATTAGTTTCCAATTTCCAATCAACAACAGGTAAATCTATAGGGCATACACGAACACATACTTCACAAGCAATGCATTTATCAAACTCAAAATGTATTCGACCGCGGAAACGTTCTGATGTGATTAATTTTTCATAGGGATATTGAATCGTTACAGGTAAACGATTTGCATGGGATAGGGTAATCATGAAACTTTGACCAATGTACCTTGCAGCTCGTACTGTTTGTTGACCATAATTCATGACCCCAGTTACCATAGGGAACATATTGTAAATA